AATTTCAAATAGGATTGATCGTGAGCCATATAATTATCACTATAAAAAAGAACCGTAATTCCAACGGTAGTGATTAATATTGACATAATAGAAGTAAGTGGGTCTAGCAAATAACCCAATTCTAAAGAAAAATCGTTAGTAATGAGCCAAGACCATACATATTGATAAATAGAATTGCTATTTATTTGTTGAATAGACAGATTGGTTGAAAAAACCATGATTATACTTAACAATAAAACACTCTGAAAGGCCCACATACGACGAAATTGGGTTGCTGTTGTTGGAAAAAGAAGAAGACCCAACCCTAGGAATATAGGAACGGGAAGTGGAATGAAAGGTATAATCCACCCATATTGATATGTTTGTTGCATAAAAAGTTTTTTTATTCTTAGTTTCCTAATTGATTTTTATTGTTTCCGATTCACCAGATCTTACCTCTTTGATAGGAATAACTAAAAGGGAAGATATGCACTAAGTAAAACTACCAAAATTTAGAATTTTTCTTATTATTTTACTTTTTTTTATTTGTTTTTCTTATTTTCTTCTAAATACTTCAAATATTCAACCCAAGAAATTACAATGGGTCAAATCTTATGAAACACAGTAATTCCTATTTTTTGAAAGTGTAACATACTCTCTTGTACGATGTACGAGGTTGAACGGTTAAGGTAATAGAAAAGGAAATGCATTTTTCCATTTCAGTAAGAAAAATTTTGGATCTTATCCTTATTTGTATATTTTATCCCATCTAAATTCAATGTACAACACTAGCAAATAAATCGAATAAATATATGAATATAATAGTAAGGAAGAACTTCTTTTGAACAATACATGTCTTTCACATCCAACTAGAACAACAAGGAATTCTTTTTAAATGGCAGTTCCAAAAAAGCGCATTTCTACATCAAAAAAGCATATTCGTAAAAATATTTGGAAAAAGAAGGGATATTGGACCGCTTTAAAAGCTTTTTCATTAGGTAAATCTCTTTCGACTGGAAATTCAAAAAGTTTTTTTGTGCAGCAAACAAAAAACAAATAAGTAATAAAGTTGGAATAGTCTGAATGCATTCAAAAATTGACTCATTTTTTCTTTATTAAATCAACTCACTAGATAATGGAAATTTTCAATTTTATAGGAAATAGAAAATGAAACTCAGCTTACTCTTTTATCTTTTATTTTCGAGTCGTCAATTTTAGATTATTTACTAAATTCAGTAAGTAAAAAAGGGGGAAAGGGTTGGTTCTTTTTTTACTGAATTTAGGAAAAACAAATACCTTTTTTGATAAAAAATAAAAATGTTTCTGACAAACGAATGAACACAAGAAAAGGTTTTTTTGCGCGGATTTTTGCATTTCCAGAACGGGGAAGCTTAGGTTCCCCGTCAACACTTTTTTGTTACATTTACTAGAAAAAATACGACAATTTTGCGTTTTATCTCTCTTTTTTTATCTTTTCTCTTTTTACTAGACTATAGATATTTTCGGAAGGGGTCCTAAGATATTAAGATATTTAGTTAATTGAATTAACCAATAGTTTGAAATACTTTCGAATAACTTTATTATTTTTCGATTTGTAGGAATTAATAATTAATATATAAATTACTCATATATCTCCTATTATCAACTCAATTAAATCAAGAACTTAGTAAGAACTTTTAATAGGAACAATTTATCTAATTTGGATGTCTTCTTTTTCTGTTTTTTCTTCATTGATAACCTAAAATAAATTCTTTTGTTCCATTTGATTTCTGAAATTAAATAAAAGATAAAAAAGTTCATTAAAATTGAAAAAGCAAAACAAAACCATTTTTTAGTTCTATCCCTTGGTTGACTCTTGATTGCGATTTGAGATTCGAATTATCTAGTTAGAATAAAATTCTAGGGAAGCCGAAAACCCACGAAAGCCCCTAAGTCCCTAAACTAACAAACGTTCAAATCCCCATTTGAACTAATATTTAATAAATTGATACTTTTAGGAAAAATAAACTAAAAAAATTCCTCTTAATGGACTTCTAAAATCTCGACGATTGTTTATTCATTAGCTATTATAAGTTCAACACAAGCCGCTATGGTGAAATTGGTAGACACGCTGCTCTTAGGAAGCAGTGCTAAAGCATCTCGGTTCGAGTCCGAGTAGCGGCATGTCATCTTTTAAAATCTTTTAAAAAGTAAAAATACATTCTATAATTAATTCAACTCTTGAGTTGCATTTTGGCAACGCATTTTTTAAGATTTTGTATGATATTTTCAACCTTAGAACATATATTAACTCATATTTCCTTTTCGATTCTTTCAATTGTAATTCTAATTCGTTTAATAACTTTTTTTTTTGTAGATGAAGTGGTACAATTATCTCATTTGTCCGAAAAAGGCCTGCTAGCTAGTTTTTTCTGTATAACAGGATTATTAGTTACGCGTTGGATTTATTCAGGTCATTTTCCACTAAGTGATTTATACGAATCATTAATCTTCCTATCATGGAGTTTTTCTCTTATTCATATAGTTCTGTATTTCAAAAAAAAGAAAAATTTAGTAAGCATAATAACGAGTTCAAGTGCTGTTTTTACTCAAGTCTTTTCGATGTCAGGGCTTTTAACGGAAATACACCAATCTTCAATATTAGTACCTGCTCTTCAATCTGAGTGGTTAATAATGCACGTAACGATGATGATATTGGGTTATGCGTCCCTTTTATGTGGATCATTATTATCAGCAGCACTCCTAGTGATTACATCTCGAAAAAGCATAAATATTTTTTTTCTTTTTTGTCAAAGTCATTTTTTAGTACACGATTCATTTACCTTTGGGAAAATTGAATATATCGGTGAAAGAAATAATCTTTTAAAAATCCAAAAAAAGAATTTTTTTTTCGCCAAGAATTATTACAGATCGCAATTGATTCAAGAATTGGATTATTGGAGTTATCGGGTTATTAGTTTAGGATTTCTATTTTTAACCATAGGTATTCTTTCGGGAGCAGTATGGGCTAATGAAGCATGGGGATCGTATTGGACTTGGGACCCAAAAGAAACGTGGGCATTTATTACTTGGATCATATTCGCGATTTATTTACATACTCGAACAAATCGAAACTTGCAAGGAGAAAATTCGGCAATTATAGCGTCTATAGGCTTTCTTATAATTTGGATATGCTACTTTGGGGTCAATCTATTTGGAATAGGGTTGCATAGTTATGGTTCCTTTCCTTATAGCATATAATTAAATTCACGGGTGTATCTTACGACTACAACAGAGTATGTGCATATAAAAATTTTGTGTGAACCGACACGAATCGTATGAATCGATACAATATTGTATCGATTCATATGATTCGTATCCGTATGGGTTTCAATTTTCTTTATTTAAAAATGACTTATTAGAAATTTAGAAAACTTTTTAGTGCCGAATGAACGATTTTCAAATCATAGCATTTTTAAGTTTAGTTATGAAAACCGTTTAGAAAATAATTAGATAAAATTATTTCGACCCTGTCAACCGACAGTGAAAAAATGAAATTGGGGTACATACCAATACTTAGGACGGGTAAAAAGAGAGAAATTGAAAGAAATAACTCTCGTGGTCCAGAATCAAAAAAAGAAGAGTTTTGAGCATTAAAAAGCTTGTATCCGTAGAACATCTGTCGTGACAGAGATAATGAATAAATAGGAGTTAATATGATTCCAATTGCCATTAGAAAAGTAATTAGCATTTTTGGCAGTAAAAAAAATTTTTGGCTCGTAATTATTCCAAAAAAGACGATCAATTCAGCAACAAAGCCACTCATACCCGGTAATGCAAGCGAAGCCATCGAAAAGCTACTGAACATCGTGAATACTTTTGACATTGGGATAGCTATTGCGCCCATTTCGTCAAGATAAACAAGACATATTCTATCATAAGTCGTCCCCGACAAGAAAAAAAGTGCAGCACCAATAAATCCATGAGATATTATTTGTAAAAGAGCCCCATTAAGCCCTGTATCACTTATCGAACCAATTCCTATAATTATAAAGCCCATATGGGATATAGACGAATACGCTACTCTTTTTTTTAAATTCCGTTGGCCAAGAGATGTGGAAGCCGCATAGATTATTTGAATTGTGCCTGCTATTACTAACCAAGGGGAAAACAGATAATGGGCGTGAGAAAAAAATTCCATATTGATACGAACCAATCCATACGCTCCCATTTTTAATAAGATTCCAGCTAGAAGCATACAAGTACTATAATGTGCTTCTCCGTGGGTATCTGGTAACCATGTATGTAAAGGTATAATCGGTGATTTGACAGCAAAAGCAATAAAAAAACCAATATAGAATAGTATTTCTAAGGCCGCAGGATACGACCGATTTGCTAATGTTTCAAAATTTAATATTGGCTCATTAGAACCATATAAACCCATACACAGAACTCCCATTACTAGAAAAATGGAGCCTCCCGCGGTGTACAAAATAAATTTTGTAGCCGAGTACAGACGTTTCTTTCCTCCCCACAGGGATAGAAGTAGATAAACGGGAATTAATTCTAACTCCCACATGATGAAAAAAAGTAAAAGGTCTCGAGAAGAAAATGATCCTATTTGCGCGCTGTACATTGCTAACATCAGGAAATGAAATAATCGAGAATCTCTAGTAACCGGCCAAGCCGATAAAGTAGCTAAAGTGGTAATGAATCCTGTTAGTAAAATGGGTCCTATAGAAAGTCCATCTATTCCTAATCTCCAATGGAAATCAAAAAAACTGACCCATTTATAATCCTCCACTAGTTGTATTAATGGATCATCTGGTTGGAAATGATAACAAAATGTATAGGTGATTAAAAGGAATTCTAATATGCATATACAAATAGTATACCATCGAATGATCTTATTTCCTCTATGCGGAAAAAATAAAATTAAGGAACCCGCCGATATTGGAAAAACTACAATTAGCGTTAACCAAGGAAAAAAATTCGTGGTAAAGACAAGATATACTTGGACCAGAAAAACCTGTGCTCAAAATATTCTTATGAGCACAGGTTTTGTCGGTAAAAAAAAATAAAATGGGTTCAAGTCTAGTTTTCTAGAGCGTATTAATAAGCTAGCCCCATACTGCGAGTTGTTTCATGCCATAAATAAACTCGAACACTCAAGAAATCTGTTGGACAGGCAGATTCGCATCTTTTACAACCAACGCAGTCTTCTGTTCTTGGAGCAGAAGCGATTTGTTTTGCTTTACATCCGTCCCAAGGTATCATTTCTAATACATCGGTTGGGCAAGCTCGGACACATTGAGTACATCCTATACATGTATCATAAATCTTTACTGAATGTGACATTGGATCTATACATTTTTGAACGTTATAAGATTCCGATCTGGTAATCTTAGAAAAACCATACATTTAGATATCAGACGAATCAATAAGTTGTCAGAATTTTTGAATCAATCTATTTCTGGATTGCTTTAGTAGACAAGGCTAAAATACTTTGATTTAGTCTAGTTTTTTACCCAAGATCATACCTTAACGTATTAACTATAATGTATTAACTATACGAATTCGAATTTATTTATTTTTGTATTTTTTTATTAATATAATATTGATAATATTGAAATTGAATATTTGAAATATTCAAATTTATAGAATTAATACTCGTATTCAACAAATTGGATTCGTTAATACGAGAATAAGATATAATAAATACTACTTACTCAACAAATTGGATTCGTTAATACAAGTTGATTTTCGATTACGATAAATTGCTGAAACAATAGCCGGTCCAATAGCTGCTTCAGCGGCTGCAATAGCTATAACAAAAATTGATAAGATTTCTCCCTTTAATTGACGATTATCAAAAAAATCAGAAAAGGCTACAAAATTCATATTAACTGCATTCAGTATAAGTTCAAGACACATAAGGGCCCTAACCATATTTCGACTTGTGATCAATCCATAGATGCCTATACAAAATAAATAGGCACTCAAAACAAGTACATGTTCTAGCATCGTTAAGCAACTCCTTCTAAATATCATTATTTTTAATCGAAAGAAGAATTCAACCGATTCGATTGAATCACATATAACAAATATGAAATTTTTTCATTGATAATTTATTATTGTTATTGACTTATTGACGAGCTACAGCAATGGCGCCTATTAAAGCAACTAAAAGAATTATTGAAATAAGTTCAAATGGAAGAAAAAAATCTCTTGATAAATGAATTCCAATTTGTTGACTATTAATTATCAAATCTTGCTCCACAATCTGGTTTGATCTTGTAGTCCAAATAATCCCGTACCATGACGTATCTGAAATAGTAGTAATTAGTGAAATAAAAAGACTTGTGGAAACCATCGAAGTAATTCCATCCCCAACTGTCCAAGGATTAAAATATTTGGAATATTCTGAACCATTCATGAACATCACAGCAAAAAGAATTAAAATATTTATAGCTCCGACGTAAATCAGTAGCTGCGCAGCAGCTACAAAGTAAGAACTCAGTAGAATATAGATTAAGGATATACAAACCAGAACCAATCCCAGCGAAAAAGCAGAAAAAATTGGATTGGGGAGTAATACGACCCCTAAACCCCCTAAGATCAGACTTGATCCCAGAAAGACTAAAATAAAATCCGGTATTGGTTCAGGTAAATCCATTGAATTTAAATTGAAAAAAGATAGAAATGAAGGTATTTCATGACTTTATTGATCTAACCAGGAAAAACAAAAAAGAAGAGACTCCGTTTGGTTTATGTTTATGATACTTCTTAACTTAACTAAACTTAATTAAAACTAAATGAAAGTTGAGTGGGTGTGACTTGATGTAGATAGTGTTCTTGGGCATTGTAATTAAACCCCCGAAAAAAGAATTTGAAAATTTCTATTTTCAAATCATTACTCTAATATACAAATATTTGAAATACGGATTAAATGAATATTTAAGCCAATATCGTGATTGATCAAACATTGATCAAACAAAAGCTTCTTCTTTTCTTTTTTTTTTAGATCCAAAGGGAGCCTTTATATATATATATTTTTTTTTTATTTACTAGTTATATAGTTCTAACTAATTGGTAATTTTTTTGAATCAGAGGGTTTATACATTTTTTATTTGAGGTGAATTCGAAATTGTTCGAATTGTGTAATCGCCAATTACTGATGTCGGTAACCGACCTAAAGCAATTTGATTATGATTCAATTCATGACGATCATAAGTCGAAAGTTCATATTCTTCAGTCATTGATAAACAATTTGTCGGACAATACTCGATACAATTACCACAAAATATACAGATTCCAAAATCAATACTGTAATTAAACAATCGTTTCTTTCGAATATTACTTTCAAATTTCCAATCTACAACGGGTAGATCGATAGGACATACACGAACACATACTTCACAAGCGATGCATTTATCAAATTCAAAATGGATGCGGCCCCGGAAACGTTCTGATGTGATCAGTTTTTCATAAGGGTATTGAATAGTTATCGGTAAACGATTCACATGAGACAGAGTAATTGTGAAACCTTGACCTACGTACCGGGCGGCTCGTATTGTTTGTTGACCATAATTCATCAACTCAGTTAACATAGGAAACATATTGTGAATATGTATAAATTCAAAATACTTGCTTTTTTCTCTTGTTTGAGACAAGTCGTGAATAAAGACTATTCTAATACCTTAGAGCGAAAGAAGTTGAGACGAAGTTGTTAATAATAGATTACCTAAAGAAATAGGTAAAAGAAATTTCCAACCAAGATTTAATAGTTGGTCCATTCGCAGCCTTGGTAAAGTCCATCTTGTAGCAATAGGAATGAACAAGAACAAATAAGTTTTACCTAATGTAATAAAGATACTGATTATTATTCCAAAGACTTTCCCCAGTTTATTTCTGATAAAAATGTCAGGAATAAATAGAGAGGGAATTGAAAGATTCCAACCTCCGAAGTAAATAACTGTTACAAATAATGAAGAAACTAGTAGATTAAGATAAGAAGCAAGGTAAAATAAACCAAATTTGATGCCGGAATATTCGGTTTGATAACCGGCTACTAACTCTTCTTCTGCTTCTGGTAAATCAAAAGGTAATCTTTCACACTCGGCTAGAGCAGAAATAAAAAAAATGAAAAATCCTATAGGTTGACGCCACAGATTCCATCCCCAAAAACCATATTTTGACTGTGCTTCAACTATATCAACTGTACTTGAACTGTTAGATAATTATAGTCGATCAGAATTACACCGTTTCATCGCTATTCCAGAACCGTACATGAGATTTTCACCTCATACGGCTCCTCAAAGATCACAGCTAAATATAAGGACATCCCATTATTATTTATTTTTATATTTTTTAGGATAGAGTTGAAACTTCTCCTAAGGTCCCAAATTAAATCAACGGAATTCTGTTTGCTATATTTTTTTAGTATTTAATATTAATTAAAAAATGCTTCGGAATTGATCTTATCTTTTAATTTGATTAATTTTATGAATTGCCTCTTTCTTTGTTGATCAATAATTTAATCTTTGAATAAAAAATAAAAAACTTTTTGTAAGAGCAACAAATAGATATTTCAACCTAGTATTTAGTATTTTCAATAACGAAAAAGAATTCGACTTTTTTATAACAAAAATAGAATATATAAGCATATAAAAAAGAAAAAAAGAATAAAGGTCAGGATATCTTTTTTTTGACTTCGTCTATTTTATTTCGCTCCTATTCTCCTTTCTCATATATTTCTCATATAAAGGGATTTTCCCAAAAGTAAAAGATTACTTCGTTCGTAATAGTTATTTTTTTTAATCGACGGATAGGAGCATACTCTGAATCGGAATCGTGGGTAGTACTTCTTGATCATTTCTACCAACTAAAAGCCCAATTCAAATTCCTTTTATGTATAGAAATGTTTTCGCGGATAACTTAGAAAATCCCCATTACTAATCCTTTGTGTATCTTAGTCTTCCTAACCACCCACTCAATTTTGTTCAACCTGAACTTCTTTTTGTATTTTAAATAAATATACCTATGTACTAGATATAAAAACTACAGAGAATCGATCTTTTAAACCCGCTTCAAGAAGTGATGAATAAGTAACCAATCCTGGGGTAAACAGTCTCTACTACTTATGTTTGCTTTTACTTAATCCTTGTACATAGGAAATGAGAATTCATCCTTTACTGCAAAATTAGAAGCTGTTTTCTTTCACCCATATAACTATTGGCTTTTATTCATCAACCTGAATGATCAAAGAAAAATGAAAAATATATACTCAACTCATTTAACTTGACTTTCTTATTAGAATTCAAAAAAAAGGTAGTCGAAATCCTTTATTTCACCGAATCACACGTAGAGATATTGATAGTACACACAAAGTTAATGGTATTTCATAACTAATTGATTGAGCAGCGGCTCGTAGACCACCCAAAAAGGAATATTTATTATTTGATCCATATCCCGACATAAGAAGTCCAATGGGAGCAATGCTTGAAATAGCGATCCATAGAAAAACACCAATACTAAGATCGGCTAGAACAAGGTGGTAGCCAAAAGGAATTACTGAATAACTTAGTAAAATTGCTACGACTGCGATGGATGGTCCGATACTGAATAAACGAGCATCACCTCTAGATGGAAGAAGGTTCTCTTTGAAAAGCAGTTTTGTACCATCTGCTAGAGCTTGAAGAATTCCTAAGGGGCCCGCGTATTCAGGTCCAATACGTTGTTGTATACTCGCGGATATTTCTCTTTCTAACCAAACAATTACGAGTACACCTGTTATGATTCCTAATACAAGAGTAAAAATAGGGACAAGCGACCATATGATTCCATATACCCCTTTAAAATTAATTAAATTTAAGGAGTCAAATCTGTAAAAAGAGTTGATAACTTGTATTTCTGTTGTATCCATTTAACGATCAATTTCTCCCATAATGATATCTATGCTCCCCAGTATCGTCATAATATCAGCCAATTTCATTCTTTTAACTAACTGAGGGAGAATTTGCAAATTGATAAAACCCGGTGGTCGTATTTTCCATCTCCAAGGAAAAACACTCCGATCTCCTATTAGAAAAATGCCCAATTCTCCTTTTGGGGCTTCGACTCTCACATAAAGTTCTTGTTTGGACAATTCAAAGGTTGGAGAAGGTTTTTTACTAATAAATCGATATTCAAAATCATTCCAGTCGATATCTTTTACTCTAGCAAAGCGTCGGATTTCTAAATTCTCATAGGGTCCCCCTGGAAGTCCTTCCAGAACCTGTTGTATAATTTTTACGGATTCTGTCATTTCACCGATTCGTACTAAATAACGAGCTAATGAATCCCCTTCCTTTTGCCATTGAACCTCCCAATCCAATTCGTCGTAACACTCATAACGATCAACTTTACGAAGATCCCATTGGATTCCGGAAGCTCGTAACATTGGTCCTGATAAACCCCAATTTAGTGCTTCTTCTCGACCAATAATACCTACACCCTCAACCCGTTCTAAAAAAATGGGATTACATGTAATAAGCTTTTTATACTCAGCAACTCCTGCTAAAAAAAACTCACAAAAATCTAAACATTTATCTATCCAGCCATGAGGTAGATCAGCAGCTACCCCTCCGATACGAAAATAATTATGCATCATCCGCATACCTGTAGCAGCCTCGAATAGATCATAAATCAATTCTCTTTCTCGAAAAATAAAAAAGAAAGGGGTCTGTGCGCCAAGATCTGCCATAAAGGGCCCGAGCCATAACAAATGGGAAGCTAGACGACTCAACTCCAACATAATTACTCGGATATAACTGGCTCTTTTAGGTACTTGAATATTTCCTAATTGTTCGGGACCGTTTACAGTTATTGCTTCTGTGAACATAGTAGCTAAATAATCCCAACGCGTTACATAAGGTAAATATTGTAAAATTGTTCGATTTTCCGCAATTTTCTCCATCCCTCTATGTAAATAACCCAATATTGGTTCACAGTCAACAACATTTTCGCCGTCTAGAGTAAGGATGAGCCGAAGAACACCATGCATTGATGGGTGGTGAGGACCCATATTTAGTATCATAAGGTCTTTTCTTGTAGCCGGACCAGTCATAATTTTTTTATTGATTCATTCTTCCATGAATTACTGAAAGTGAAAAGAAATTAATAAAAATTTAAAATCAAAAATTCGAATTAAGGAATAAATAAGGAATAAAAAAAAGAAGAACTTAAAACAACATGAATTTTTGAATTAACGAATTTTTGTCTCTCTAATACTCAATTGACCAATTAATTCTTTATAATGTGCTCCATTTTTTTTTGACAAATAAGCCAACAGTCGTTGGCGTTTTCCTAAAATTTTTCGCAACCCTCTCTGAGATAAATAATCTTTTTTGTGCAATTCTAAATGTGAAGTAAGCCTCCGTATCTTATTGGTAAAACTGAATATTTGAAATTCAACAGACCCCCTGTTTTCTTCTTTAGAGCTAACCGAAATGAATACTTTTTTGATCATAAAAGATTTTCCCTCTTCCAATTTTTTTAACGGTATGGATTTGACTGATGAGTAAGAATAATGTTAGTAATTTTACTGTGGTATATACAACAATTTGAATTTATTTATGGGCTAGGGATATCGAATTCAAAATTCAATTTTATTCAGAAAGGCATAAGCACTTTTTTGCATTTCCAACCGCGCATAATGTAGACCTAAAATAAAAAAGATTCTGTTAATTGATTTCTAGGTCTAATTGATACGTTAGTTATTTTTGGATCATATATTCGAACGGGCGATAAAGTGGCACACGCACAAATCTTTTTGCTCTCGTATACCCTATAGGATAGAATATATCTAGGAAAACTAGGCTACCAACAACGTTTCAACCTGGGATACATATATATCCTTAACATACTGAAACGACTGCCATTATTTGTATCAAACCAATAGCGATTCATACAAGCTAAATCCTCTAATCGATAATTAGGCCAAGTAAAAAATTTGACTTTAATTAATTCATTCTTTTCTTTATCAAGATGCTTATGTTTGTTCAAAAATTGACTACAGCTGCTCGCCTTGTAAAATACTGGATTTGTATTCGTATTTTTGGAATTGAAACAAATTTTCATTCTAAACTCTCTACGATATTTATGAGGTAAAATAGTTTCAGGAACAAGGAAATCAAAAGCATTCTTATCAATATCTGCTTGTTCTGGGTATCCTTGATCATTTTTTTGCTTACTCTTATGAACCAATGAAATACATAAAGTTTGATACAGAATAAATTGTCCATCGTTTTTTACAGACAGACGAGCGGGTTCGATAACTAATAGCCCCCTTTTGATCAATTCTACAAAACTGAAATTCTTCTGAATTAGCAATATATCCAAGGTCATTTCTCTTCGCTGAATCGAAGATATAGTAATTTTTCTTGGATTTACCAGTCTAAGCAGTAGACAATATATTTTGATATTATTGATCATTCTTTGATTCAAAGTGTCACCCCATCTCAATTGAAAAAGTAAATAACGTTTCAGCAATAAATCGAGTTCTGCTTCTGTCTTGCTTTTATATTGTTTTTTCTTTTTACCCTCCTTTACCTTTGATCCTCCAAAATGTTTTTCAATATCTTTTTGATGGTTTATTGAGGAGTGGGATTCCAGATTCACCCGTTTTTGTGCATCTGATCTAAGATCTCCTTTGTTTGTCAGAAATTCTTTTTCTTTTTGATTTAGATTTTTTTTATTCGAGGGTATAACACATTCAACTTCTTTTTTGTCTACGATGTTTTTATTTTCCCGACGAACATTTTGATTTAGATTCCTTCGTAAAAGAAGTACTTTACTTGATATAACCCAAGGTTTCATTTTATATAGATTATAAAGTATCAAAAATTCTGGGAAGAGCCAAAGATCTAGAGTTGAGATGGGACACTTTAGTATTTCCTCATTCATTCCCGTCCAATCTAAAAAGGTTTTGGGGGAATTTGGTAACTTTATTTTAGGTTTTTTCGGAAGCGTAAGATACAAAAGGGTTTTTTTACCAATTTTATCAGTTATTTGATAATTCTTAGTCTTCATCTTAGTATTTTGATTACTCTTGGTATCGGTCTTGATCCAGTACCCAATAGCGATCTTTTGGCTAAGACCAAAATGGAGAGTTTTCCAATCAAAATACTTTCTATCAGGATTTTTTTCCATAGATTTTCTATCGCTCTTTCCTATATAATTAGTAATAGGACTGCTTCCCCATATATCAAAAAAGTTGTATTTATGCGTGTTTGAATTGTAATAACTATCTTGTTTTCTATTTACTTGTGTTTCAAAAGTTGATCCATAAATAGACGAGTCCCTTTTATTTTCATTTTCAGAATTACTAGATTGATATGATAAAAGATCATATCGAGAGTATTTTTGAAAATTCTCTTTTTGATTCCCTAAGGAATAGACTTCAACAGTGTTTTGTTTTTTGAACGAGATTAATCCATATTTTTCATATGAACCTCTTTTACAAGTTTGAGCCATAGGATGTTGATAAATTTGATTGCCTCGCCTTTTGGGTAGTAATCTAGACCCTCGAATCTCAGATAAATTGTATTGATAGTGTTGTTTTAATTTCTTTAACCAGTTTTTCCAGCGATTTATTCCATAATTCAAGCGTTTCTTATGACTTAATTCCGAGTCAATTATCCCTTCAAAGGAATTTTTTATTTCAGTCTTAACAAAAAAAGGAATTCCGTAATCGTGATATTTCAAAACATATCTTTTATCAAAATGAATACCTTGAGTTTGTGATAAGTTGTAAAATACGTATGCTTGTGACAAGTAGGATACGTAGCAACATTTTTGTGAGTTTGTTTGATTCCTAATAGTATTAATTGACTTTTGTATAGTTGAAATAATTGAAATAAAGTGAATTGGATTTTCGTTTTTTTTATTAACTCTTTCTTCATCTGCTTCATTAATATTTATCAATTTATTGATAAATTTGTTTATTGAGTCGAGAAAAAGTTGTTTAATGAGTTTGGAAAGATTAATGATAGACAAAAAAGGATTTGTGTATATTCTTTCAAAAAAAAATTTTCTAAAGAAATAGATTTTCGAGATTAATCGAAGATTTCTCCGTTTTATTATTTCCAAAATATTTTTTGAAGATTCTAATCTTTTACCTTTATAACTTCTTTTGTTAGCGCTAATATAAATTCCTGTGTTTTTTTTTTTATCCTTTGTCATTCGTTCTATTTGATTCCGGATTGTGATTGCTCTAGCAGTCAGATCCTTGATTTTTTTTTCTGTCATTGTCTGGTTAGAAGGTTGAATTTGACTACTAAATAATTCAGGAATTATCTCATTGATGCTTGTAGAATCTTTGTTCTTTTTTGTTTGATTCGATTTATAGACCTTGCTTACACTAAAAAATAGGATTGGGTTTAATTTTGAAAATACTCTTCTTTTTTTTTTTTCTAAAAATGAATTTTGTATAACCCAATTTTTTATTTGTTTTGAAACTAATTTCGTCTTTCCCCTTAAGATTTTTCGAGCCAAGAAATAGGTATTTTTCGATTTTCCAATCTTTGTTTCCAATTCCTTAAAAATAGGTTTAAAAAAGGAAGATCGTTTTCGGGGAGAACCAAAAGGAAGATCGGTTTCCATTCCCCAAACTGTTAAAAAACAAAAATCATTTATTTCTTTTTTGTTTTGCATTAGATTTCTATGAGAGGGTCGTAGTTTAGACCTGTGCCAAGGTTTCAGGCAGAAAGGAAATAGGATTTTTATCTGAATACCATCTCTTAACCAATTTCTCGGAAATTCAGTTTCCGATAATTGAACACCATTATAGGTACATTTAATATGCAGTTCTCTATTCCATTCCTGTAGATCCTCAAACCATTCAGGAACTTGCAATAAAACCATACGTCCAATATTTTTTGCTATTATCAATGAAGGCAATAGAATATATTTTCTAAAATTCGATTGAGTTATTAACATAAAACCCCTTATTAATTGGGCAAGTGAAGTGCTATCCCATGCTTCAGCTATATCTACTCGGGT